GGTCTTTTTTATGTTATAAAGGGAGTTTGCAGTTGATGGGTCAAGAGTCGATATTTAAAGATAAAAATCAATAGATGAGGATGGTTTAGTTCACTTTCGACATGTCCAAGTACAATATTAAAGTATATATATATATACATTTTATTTAATATTAATAACATATAGAAGGTATATTAATCAATAAGAACTTATATATATGCTATGTACTTCTAACCTATTAAGAATTATTAGGAATTTTTTAAAAAAGAGGATATATAATATATTTATAAAAATTATAGAGATACATTTTAATGTATTAATATTCAATAATATATTTATATATTGTTAATATACTTTCTACCTAAAGTTATTTAAGTATATATAGAGATAAATATTAGTAAAAAAAAAAAAAAAAAAAATTTTATTAATATTATACTAATATTCTTTTATTAGTATATACTAAAGTTATATATTATGGGGATGGCGATTTCTTGATCCCTTCTTTAAGAATCTTAGTGGAAAAAGAATTTGAAATTTATGGGGGCGTAGATTTTCAAAATTCAATTTTTTTATTGTTTGACTTGTAGGTAATACCAATTTAATTTACATTTGGTGAAACCTTTTAATTATTTGTTGTGTTTTTATAATTTATTGTTAGAATTTTTTTTAGTTGATTTTTTTGATCCCTTCTTTAAGAATCTTAGTGGAAAAAGAATTTGAAATTTATGGGGGCGTAGATTTTTCAAAATTTAATTTTTTTATTGTTTGACTTGTAGGTAATACCAATTTAATTTACATTAATTGGGATTTAATGGGTGAGGTGATTAAATTATTTTGTAGAATTTAAAATAATTTGTGTAGGGACTATTTCTATTTTATAGTTTATTAAAGTTTTATTCTTGCTTATTTATTTATTGATTGAATGATTTACATGAAAATTTTTGTAAGGGGTAATAACATCTAAAGGATAATAATTATTATTCTCAGTATTTGGTATTAGTGAAGTCAAGGAAATTTGGAGTTAGTAATTTGATATATGGTCGGCTAAAATTGTGCCAGCTGCCGCGGTTAGACTTAGGACTTAAATAAATATTATTGGTGATGGAGTTAATTGGATAATAGTAAAAAGGTGTTAAATTTTTTTATGAAGGTGAAATTTTTGATGAAGAATGACATTTTATTTAATGTAATGAAGCTTTGAAATTTAAAATTTAAACTAGGATTAGATACCCTATTATTTTAAATGTAAATTTTTATAATACTAGAGTAGTAAGAGGTAAGTTCTTGAAACTCAAAGAATTTGGCGGTGTTTTAGTCTTTTCAGAGGAATCTGTTCTGTAATTGATAATACACATTAAATTTAGCTTAATCTTGTAGTCTCAGTTTGTATACCGCCGTCATAAGATTATCTTTTTAGAGAAAGAATTTTCTGGATCTTTGGAAGACAGAAGGTAGAGAAGAAAAAAGTGAATCTGAGGAAGATTTAATGGTAGAAAAGAGTATGTCAGGTCAAGGTGCAGCTTATGATTAAGTAAGAGATGGATTACAATAAAATAATTTAAATGGATGGGATATTGAAATATGTGCCGGAAGGTGGATTTGAAAGTAATACTATTATATTATGATAGTATGATTATAGCTCTAAAGCATGTACACATCGCCCGTCGCTCTCATTATAAGGTGAGATAAGTCGTAACAAAGTAGGTGTACTGGAAAGTGTATCTAGAATGAACAAAATAAAGCTTGATAGTAAGCATTTCATTTACACTGAGAGGTAATTTCGTGCAATTCGAATATTTTGATAAAGGTAAACTTATTTTTTATTTTTGTGAAGTTATTTTAGTAATTTAATAAAAGTAATTTTATTATTAAGTAGTTTAAGTATTTAGGTGAGAATAAATTGTTAATGATGATAGTAAATTAGTACTGTGGAGGGATGTTGAAATAGGTAGAAATAAATTTTTATAAAAGTAGATAAAGATATTGTACCTTGTGTATCAGGGTTTATTTAATTTATAGTATAGATGTATTATTCCCGAATTAAGAAGAGTTAATGTATTAATTTAATTAGTGTGGTATAATTATTAAGAATAATATATTGGTAATGAAATGTTTCCGTTTCTTAAGGTATCTGGTTTTTCAAGAGTTGAATTTAATTTAGTTTAATTTTGTCATTTTATATTTGTATAATTATAATTATAAAATTAAGGTAATATTTCGGGGGATTAGCTTCGGAATATAGATTATAAGTTGGGGGAAAAGTGTAATTAGTTGTAAGCTTTAAATTAGCTATCAATAGAGATAATGTTATAAATTATTTTATATATATATTTAATTTTATAAACACTTTAATTTGTATATTGAAATGATATATTGAATTTATTTATATAAGAAATAATGATAAAATTAGTATATTCTTTGGGAGAAAATTTATGATTATTAGAATTTATAATAAGGAATTCAGCAATGCTAATGCTCGCCTGTTTAACAAAAACATGTCTTTTTGCGTTTAATTTAAAGTCGGGCCTGCCCACTGATGTTATTTGAAGGGCCGCGGTATTTTGACCGTGCAAAGGTAGCATAATCATTAGTCTTTTAATTGGGGGCTAGAATGAATGGTTTGACGAAGTATTAACTGTCTCTTTTTAAAAATGTAGAATTTATTTTTTGAGTTAAAAGACTTAAATAACAACAAGGGACGAGAAGACCCTATAGAGCTTTATATAAATGTGAAATTTATAATTTTAGTTGATATATATTTATTTATTTTTAATTTATATTATGTTGGGGTGACATGAAGATTTAATAAACTCTTCATTATTAAATACATAGATTTATGGGTGGATGATCCAATATTAGTGATTATAAGATAAAGTTACCTTAGGGATAACAGCGTAATTTTTCTTGAGAGTTCATATCGAAAGAGGAGATTGCGACCTCGATGTTGGATTAAGAAAATGATTAAATGCAGTAGTTTAATTAATAGGTCTGTTCGACCTTTAAATTCTTACATGATCTGAGTTCAGACCGGCGTGAGCCAGGTCGGTTTCTATCTTTGTAACAGTAAAATATTTTAGTACGAAAGGACCAAATATGAAGAATAATTTTTAGGTATTAGTATATTAGTAAATTACTATTTTGGCAGAAAAGTGTATTGAATTTAGAATTCAAATATGTAAGGTGATTTACAAATAGTAGTGTGGATGGAAATAATTTCAACATTGGTTGGAGTGTTAATTTTAATTGTGTGTGTATTGATTGGTGTAGCATTTTTAACTTTAATGGAGCGGAAGGTATTAGGATATATTCAAATTCGGAAAGGACCTAATAAGGTTGGTATTGTTGGTTTACCTCAACCATTTGCTGATGCAATTAAGCTATTTTCAAAGGAGTCAACGATTCCTATAATATCAAATTTTTTTTTGTATTATTTTTCTCCTGTAGTTAGATTATTCTTGGCTTTATTAGGATGGATGGTTTTCCCATTTGTGACGGTGTTAATTTCATTTAATTTGGGTTTATTATTTTTTTTAGCATGTACGAGAATAGGGGTGTATAGAGTTATGATTGCGGGATGATCTTCCAATTCAAATTATGCGTTATTAGGGGGGTTACGTGCAGTGGCCCAGACTATCTCATATGAGGTAAGATTGGTATTAATTTTGTTGTCATTTGTTTTTTTGGTTGATAGTTATTGTTTATTTGATTTCATGAAATATCAATTATATGTTTGGTTTGTATTTATTTCTTTCCCTTTAATATTGGCGTGATTTAGTTCATGTTTAGCTGAAACAAACCGCACCCCTTTTGATTTTGCGGAAGGTGAATCAGAACTGGTTTCTGGATTTAACGTAGAATACAGAGGAGGAGGATTTGCTTTAATTTTTTTGGCAGAATATGCTAGAATTTTATTTATAAGAATATTATTTTGTGTAATGTTTTTAGGAGGGAATGTTATTTCTTTTAGTTTTTTTTTATTATTAGTTATACTTTCTTTTTTTTTTATTTGGGTTCGAGGAACTCTCCCACGATTTCGATATGATAAGTTGATATATTTGGCATGGAAAAGATATTTACCATTATCTTTAAATTTTTTATTATTTTATTTGGGTTTAAAGGTTATTGTCTTTTCTTTTTTAATTTAATGTAAATATTTTAGTAATAAGTTAATAGAAGAATTAAACTTCTGTCTTATGTTTTCAAAACATATGCTTTCATAAAGCTTAATAACTTAGTTAGATAGATTATCCCATGTGTTTAAAATAATAGGATTGATTAGGTAATAGGAGAAGTATAATACTGTTAAAATTTGCCCTGTCAAGATATAAGGGTCTTCGACAGGTCGTGCCCCAATTCATGTAAGAAGAATTACAATTACAACTATAGATCAGAATATCGTTTGATTAATAGGGTAGAATTGATTTCTCCGGAAGTTGTGGGAGTTATAAAATGGTAGAATTATTAAGATGGCAATTGATATAACTAAGGCGATTACTCCCCCTAATTTATTGGGGATTGAGCGTAGAATTGCATATGCAAATAGGAAGTATCATTCTGGTTGAATGTGAACCGGTGTTACTAAAGGGTTAGCAGGGGTGAAATTGTCTGGATCCCCTAATATATATGGTTCTAAGAGAGTTAAAAAGACTAATGAGGCAATTATGATAATAAATCCGAAGATGTCCTTGAAAGTGAAGTAGGGATGAAAGGGGATTTTATCTACATTTCTATTTAACCCTAAAGGGTTATTGGATCCTGTTTGATGGAGAAATAAGAGGTGAATTATAACTATAGCGGCAATAATAAAGGGGAGAACAAAATGGAAAGTGAAAAATCGGGTTAAGGTTGCATTATCAACTGCAAATCCCCCTCAAACTCATTGTACTAAATCAGTTCCTAAATATGGCACAGCAGATAAGAGGTTTGTAATAACTGTGGCTCCTCAAAAGGATATTTGTCCTCATGGTAAAACATAACCTATAAAAGCGGTTCCTATGACTAAAAATAGAATTAGGGTTCCAGTTATTCAGGTATAAATAAAGTTATAAGAGCCATAGTAAATTCCTCGTCCTACATGTAAGTAAAGACAGATGAAGAAGAATGAAGCGCCGTTAGCATGAAGCGTTCGTAGGAATCACCCGAAATTCACATCACGACAGATGTGTACCACTCTAGAAAAAGCTAAATCAATGTGAGCTGTATAGTGTATAGCAAGGAAGAGTCCAGTTAAGATTTGAATTATTAAACATAATCCTAATAAGGATCCAAAATTTCATCATGCTGAGATATTAGAGGGGGTTGGTAAATCTACAAGAGCATTATTTACAATCTTAAGTAGGGGATGAGAAGAACGTATAGATTTATTCATTAGTTTTTTTGCCGAAGAGGTCCAGCGAAGATGTTTGTAATTTTTACAATGACAATTAAGGTTAATAGAAGGTAGATGACAAGTATAAGGGTAATAGAACTAGTAGGGTTATTATAAAGTTTTGTAAGTAAATAATTGGATTCTATATAAAGATATGAGGCTGAATATTCAATAGATTTTATATCTCTGGAATAATCTAATTGATATAAATAATCTAAGGAGAATGAGAGTAATAGTGAAAAAATTATTATTGTTATTACAAAAGTTAATATTTTAACGGGAGTGATGAATATTTCATTAGATGCTAAGCTGGTGATGTAAATGAATAGTACTAATATTCCTCCTAGAAATACTAAAAATAGTACATAGGAGAATCAAAAAGAAGAGGTCTTTAATCCAGTAATTAAACAGACAAGAAGGGTTTGAATAATAATGGTGAGTGTTATTGCTAAAGGATGGCTAATTTGAGTGAAAATTAAACTATTTAGTAAATTTATTATTATGATATTGAAGTTTAGTATCCAGAGGGTAGTTTAGATTAAAATTTTAATTTTGGAGATTAATGATAAGATATATTCTTTCCTCTGAGTTTTAGAAGGTAACCTTATTTCTGGTTTACAAGACCAGGATTTTATTTAAACTACTAAAACTAATGATAATATATATAGGTTGATTAGTTGCTGTAATTATAATCTTTAGTGGCGTTTGAGGGTTTTGTTCAAATCGAAAACATTTGTTAGTTATGTTATTAGCGTTGGAATTTATTGTTTTAGGTTTATTTTATATTCTTTTTTTATTTTTTAATTTTTTTGAGGTGGAATTATATTTTAGAATAGTGTTTCTTACATTTTCAGTCTGTGAAGGTGCTTTAGGTTTATCAGTTTTGGTTTCTATAATTCGTACCCATGGTAATGATTTTTTTCAAACTTTTAGAGTGTTGCAATGTTAAAATTTGGATTTATATTGTTGCTTGTAATCCCCTTATGTTTAAAACAAAAGTTTTGGTGGTTGGTTCAATCATTATTTTATTTAATAGCCTTTATATTTATATTTACAAGAAGAGTAACTTCAGTACCAATAAATTTAGGTTATTTATTTGGGTGTGATATTTTATCTTACGGTTTAATTTTACTGAGAATTTGAATTTGTGCTTTAATAATTACGGCGAGAGAATCAACATATCGCCATAAGTATTTTGAACAAATATTTTTATTTATAGTAGTTATGCTTTTATTAATGTTGTACTGTACATTTAGAAGAATGAGTTTATTTTTTTTTTACCTTTTTTTTGAGGGAAGATTAATCCCTACTTTATTTTTAATTTTGGGTTGAGGGTATCAACCTGAACGGTTGCAGGCTGGAATTTACTTATTATTTTATACATTGTTAGCATCATTGCCTTTATTAATTGGTTTATTTAGAGTTTACGGATTTTATGGAACATTATATTTGGGGTTTTTGAAGAATACTAATTTTATTAATGTAATATTTTATTTAAGAATAATTTTGGCATTTTTAGTAAAAATGCCTATATTTTTAGTTCATTTATGGTTACCTAAGGCCCACGTGGAGGCTCCAGTCTCAGGTTCCATAATCTTAGCTGGGGTACTATTAAAATTAGGAGGATACGGGTTAGTCCGAGTATTTTCAATATTGACAGTTATAGGGTTGGAGTTGAATTTTATCTGGATTGGGATCAGATTAGTAGGGGGATTTTTAGTTAGTTTAGTTTGCTTACGTCAAATGGATTTAAAGGCTTTAATTGCTTACTCATCAGTGGTTCATATGGGTATAGCTTTAGGAGGCTTAATAACGATGACGAATTGAGGAATTAGAAGAACTTATACTTTAATACTTGCTCATGGTCTATGCTCTTCAGGATTATTTGCTTTAGCCAATATTTCTTATGAACGGCTTGGTAGACGAAGATTATTAGTTAATAAAGGTTTAATAAATTTTATACCTTCAATAGCAATATGGTGATTTTTGTTGAGATCCTCAAATATAGCAGCTCCTCCTTCTTTAAATTTAATGGGTGAAATTGGATTATTAAATAGATTAGTAATATGATCCAGAATTTCTATAGTTATATTAATATTAATTTCTTTTTTTAGAGCAGCTTATACCTTATATTTATATTCTTATAGTCAGCATGGATCTATTTATTCAGGTATTTATTCCTGTTCCATGGGCTTCACTCGTGAATATTTAATATTAATATTACATTGATTTCCTTTAAATATATTAGTACTGCATGGGGATATATGTATTTTATGATTATATTTAAGTAGTTTAAATAAAAATATTGATTTGTGGTGTCAAGGATGTAGTTTATACCTTAGATTATTTTATGATCCATGTCTATTTGTTTAATAAGTTTTATTTTTTTAATAGCAATTTCATTATTTTTAATATTAATAGGTTTATATTATATTTTTTATGATTTAGTGGTATTCATTGAGTGGGAATTATTTAATTTAAATGGTTCTTCAGTTGTGATAACATTGTTGTTTGATTGAATGTCTTTAATATTTATAAGTTTTGTGTTATTTATTTCATCTTTAGTAATTTATTATAGAGATGAATATATACATGGTGATATTTATATCAATCGCTTTATTATTCTAGTGTTAATATTTGTATTATCTATAATATTTTTAATTATTAGCCCTAATCTAATTAGAATCTTATTAGGTTGAGATGGATTAGGGTTGATTTCTTATTGTTTAGTAATTTATTACCAGAATGTAAAGTCGTATAATGCAGGAATATTGACAGCTTTATCCAACCGGATTGGGGATGTAGCATTGTTAATAGCAATTGCGTGAATATTAAATTTCGGGAGCTGAAATTATATTTATTATTTGGAGGCAGCAGTTAATTCTACTAGTATATTAATTATTGGGGGGTTGGTTATATTAGCGGCCATAACTAAGAGTGCTCAATTACCCTTTTCTTCATGATTACCTGCCGCTATGGCAGCACCAACTCCTGTTTCGGCATTAGTACATTCTTCAACTCTTGTCACGGCGGGAGTATATTTGTTAATTCGGTTCAATTATATTATTTCGTCTAATAGTTTAGGAACATTTTTATTATTAATTTCAGGATTGACAATATTTATAGCAGGATTAGGGGCGAACTTTGAATTTGATTTAAAGAAGATTATCGCTTTATCAACATTAAGTCAATTGGGGTTAATAATAAGAATTTTATCGATAGGATACCCTAAGCTGGCTTTTTTTCATTTATTAACACATGCTTTATTTAAAGCATTATTATTTATATGTGCTGGAGCAATTATCCATAATATAAAAAATTGCCAAGATATTCGGTTTATGGGAGGGTTATGCCAGCAGATGCCTTTAACATCCATATGTTTCCACGTTTCTAATTTAGCTTTATGTGGTATACCTTTTTTGGCAGGGTTTTATTCTAAAGATCTAATTTTAGAAATTAGATCTTTATCTGTTTTAAATATTGTTAGTTTTTTTTTATATTTTTTTTCTACTGGGCTTACAGTTTGTTACTCTTTACGATTAGTTTATTATTCTATGGTTGGTGATTTTAATTTTGTAAGAGCCCAATCTTTAAATGATGAGGGTTGAATTATGCTGCGAGGTATATTAACTTTAATAGTTATAGCAGTTTGAGGGGGATGTATATTAAGTTGATTAATTTTTCCTACCCCTTTAATAGTAAGTTTACCATTGTTGTTAAAACTGTTAGTTTTAATTGTAAGAGGGTTTGGAGGGTGATTTGGATACGAATTATCTAAAATAGAGGTGTCGTATAGTTTACAGGCTTTAAAATTTCATTTAAGATATTTTTTTATAGGGTCAATATGATTTACTCCCTTTATTTCAACTTATGGTGTAAATTATTACCCTCTAATATTAGGTAATCAAGTGAGTAAGAGATTTGATCAAGGTTGAAGAGAAGATTGAGGCGGGCAGATATTTTATAGTTGATCAAGTAATTATTCCGGGATTATTCAGTGGTGGCAGAATAATAGCTTGAAGATTTATTTAATTAGATTTGCATTATGGGTTTTTTTATTGATTTTATTAACATTTTAAATGAATAATGATCTAAATAGCTTATATAAGAGCATGACATTGAAGATGTCAAGGAGATTAATAAATTTTTAGATATTTATAAATAGGATGAAAAAATATTATTTATACAATGAAAATGTATTGTTTTAATTAAACTATATAAATAGAAATGTTAATGGATTTAAACCATTAAAGTATAAAGTTAGCAGCTTTACTTGATCTTTCACATTTCTTTAACTTAATTGGAATTAAATTCAATAATATTATTAACAGTAATATACCTCTTTTTTGGTTTCAATTAAGAGTAGATATTTTGATAAATAAGGATGGTATAACCATCAGAAGATCAGGTCGAAACTGATTGCAAAGTTTGCTTCTTATTTAAGGTTGACTATAAATTTAGTACTTTTTGAGTGCAATTCAAACGTTATTATTAACTACAACCCCTTTACAAAGTGCTTTAGAATAAGTAATACTTTGTAACCCATTCGTAATACAAACTAATTAAATAAATTTATAGAAATACAGTACTAATAGTTACTCACTAAGAGGGATTCAATTATTATACAAAAATTATTAAGGAACAGTCGAATTACCTTTCATGAAGAGTAAGAGAAGATACCTGTAATAAATAACATTGAGCTATTAACTGCTATCTTTATTAAGTTGCTCATTCTAAAGCACCTTGATTTCATTCATGGTATAAACCAATCAGTAAAATTAGTAGAAAAACAATACTAATAGTTAGTCACGAGGAGAGATTTGATCATTGTATTAAAATAGTTATAGGTAATAGTAGGGCAATTTCTACATCAAAAATTAGGAAGATAACTGCAATTAAATAAAATCGCAATGAAAATGGGAGACGGGCAGATCTTTTAGGGTCAAATCCACACTCAAAGGGGGATGCTTTTTCTCGGTCATTAATAGATTTTTTTGATAAAAGTGAGGCTAAGGCTATAACAATAATAGAGAGGATTAATACAATAATTGAAATTATGAATATAAGTCAAATTATTTATTTTGATTAAAAAAAATCAAACTTTTTGATTGGAAGTCAAATGTACTATATACTAAATAAATAATAATGTTATCTACCTCATCAATAAATAGTAATATATAGGAATAATCATACTACATCTACAAAATGTCAGTATCAAGCAGCTGCCTCGAACCCGAAGTGATGGTTAGGAGAGAAGTGAGCTATTAAGTGTCGACTCAAGCAGATTGCTAGGAAGGTGGTTCCAATAATTACGTGAAGCCCGTGGAATCCTGTTGCTATAAAAAAGGTTGAGCCATAAGCGGAGTCAGCAATTGTAAAAGGGGCTTCAATATATTCATATGCTTGTAAAATAGTAAAGTAAACTCCTAAAATAATAGTAAAAAATAAACCTTGAGTAGTTTGACTATAGTTCCCTTCTATTAGACTGTGGTGAGCTCAAGTTACAGTAACTCCTGAAGCTAATAAGATTCTAGTATTTAGTAGGGGGATTTGTAATGGATTAAAAGGATGAATTCCTGCAGGCGGTCATATAGCGCCTAGTTCAATACTTGGTGATAAGCTGCTATGGAAGAATGCCCAGAAGAAGGAAATAAAGAAGAATACCTCTGAAATGATAAAAAGGATTATTCCTCATCGTAATCCATAATTGACTGGTAAAGTGTGTAATCCTTGATAAGTTCCTTCCCGTGTAATATCACGTCATCATTGAATTGTTGTTAATACTATAATTAGGATACCTAATAGTAATAGAGATATATCAAATTGATGAAATCATTTTACTATTCCTCCTGTTAAAGTTAATGCTCCGATAGCCCCTGTTAAAGGCCAGGGGCTTGGGTTTACTAAGTGATAGGGATGATTGGCATGTGTTGACATTAGTTTACTTCTCTAGAATAAAGGGTGATTAAAATGGCAAAGACATAGGATTGGATGATGGCTACTGCACATTCTAAGGTTAAAAGAGCAAGTTGAGCAAGAATTAAAAAGGACAGTATAGATGACGATAATAGAGGGCCTGTGTTTCCCAATAAAGTTAATAGGAGATGGCCTGCAATTATATTAGCAGCTAATCGTACCGCCAAAGTTCCAGGACGAATGATGTTTCTGATTGTTTCAATGCAGACTATAAAAGGTATAAGAATAGGAGGAGTTCCTTGAGGTACAAGATGGGCAAATATGTGTTGGGTATGATTGATTCAACCATAAATTATGAAGCTTAACCATAAAGGTAAAGCTAAGGTTAAGGTTATGGTTAAATGGCTAGAACTTGTAAAAATGTAAGGGAACAACCCTAAAAAATTATTAAATAAGATTAGGGTAAATAAGGAAATAAAAATAAATGTTCCCCCCTTATTTGAAGGGCCAATCAATGTTTTAAATTCATTATGAAGAATATTTATAACGGAAAATCAAATACAATTGAATCGTGAGGGAAGTAATCAATATCCTATTGGGAGTATTAAAATACCAAGAAGAGTACTTAATCAATTTAAAGGTAGATTTATAACAGTTGTTGTTGGATCAAAAACTGAAAATAAGTTTGTTATCATTTTCAATTTAACGGGGGAGATAACAATTTATCATTACTATTTTTATTAGAAGAAGTATCTGCTAAGGGTATTAATGGGTAATTAAAAATTGTAAATAGGAAAAGGGCAAGAGAAAATAGAAGGAAAAGAGCCAATCAGCTTATTGGTGCTATTTGTGGGATTAAGAAATATTTAATAGTTTAATAATTTTAATATGACATATTAATGTTATTTTTTAACTAATTTCTTCATTAGGAGTAGGTGTTAATTACTATAAAGTGGTTTAAGAGACCAGTACTTACTTTCAGTCACCTAATGAGGTATTAGTTCAGTTTAATATTCATTTAATAAATGTTTTAGTATTAATTCTTTCAATAACAATAGGTATAAAACTGTGATTGGCTCCACAAATTTCAGAGCATTGTCCATAAAAGATTCCTGGTCGATTTATGAAAAAATTGATTTGATTTAGTCGGCCAGGAGTGGCATCTACCTTTACTCCTAAAGCAGGAACTGTTCATGAATGAAGAACATCGGCGGCTGTAATTAATATTCGAATTTGTGTATTGACAGGCAAAATTGTTCGGTTATCTACATCAAGAAGTCGAAATCCAGTCTCAGGTATTTCGTGGTAAGGGATTATATAGGAATCAAATTCACAAGAGGTAGTAAAATCTGTATACTCATAGCTTCAATATCATTGATGCCCAACAGTTTTAATCGTAATTATAGGATCTATAGATTCATCAAGGAGATACAGGAGTCGTAATGAGGGTAATGCAATAAAAACTAATGTTACGGCAGGTAGAATTGTCCAAATTACTTCAATAGTTTGGCCTTCTAGGAGGAATCGGTGAGTGAATTTATTGAAGAAAAGGGATCCTATAATATATGCAACAAGGACTGTAATAATTAGTAGGATTATTAATGCATGATCATGAAAAAAGATTAATTGTTCTATTAAAGGGGTAGCTCTATTTTGAAGATTTAAATCTGATCAGGTAGCCATTATTCTAATAAAAGGGATCCTTTATATATAGAGCTTAAATCTATTGCACTTTTCTGCCATATTAGAAGTTAGTTAATATTGGCAATTCAGAATAACTATGCTCAGCTGGTGGAAGATCTTGGTATCATTCTAAGGAGCTTACTATATTAAGAGGAAATAGGACAGTTCGCTGGGCAATTATACTTTCTCATATAATAAAGATGAGGATTAAAATTCCGATAAAAGAGATTGTTGAACCTAAAGTTGAAACGATATTTCATGTTGTATAAGAATCAGGATAATCAGAATATCGGCGTGGTATTCCTGCCAATCCTAAAAAGTGTTGAGGGAAAAAGGTTAAATTTACTCCAATAAATATAATAACAAATTGAATTTTTAACCACTTATTATTTAAAGTTAAGCCAGTAAATAAAGGGTATCATTGGATGAATCCAGCTATAATTGCAAATACAGCTCCTATAGAAAGAACATAATGAAAATGTGCAACAACATAATAAGTATCATGAAGAATAATATCAATTGAAGAGTTAGCAAGGACTACTCCTGTTAAACCCCCAATTGTGAAGAGAAAAACAAATCCTAGAGCTCATAATAATGAGGGACTATAATTTAATTGAGTTCCGTGGAGGGTTGCTAATCAACTAAAAATTTTAATTCCAGTAGGGACAGCAATAATTATTGTGGCAGAAGTAAAGTATGCCCGAGTATCAACATCTATTCCTACAGTAAACATGTGATGTGCTCAAACTACAAATCCTAAAAGACCAATAGCTAATATAGCATAAATTATACCTAGTGTTCCAAAGGCTTCCTTTTTCCCTCTTTCTTGACTAATAATATGGGAAATTATTCCGAATCCAGGTAAAATTAAAATGTAGACTTCAGGGTGTCCAAAGAATCAAAATAAATGTTGATATAAAATTGGGTCACCTCCTCCTGCGGGGTCAAAGAAGGAAGTATTTAAATTACGATCTGTTAAGAGTATAGTAATAGCACCAGCTAAAACTGGTAAGGATAGGAGTAACAATAATGCTGTGATAGCTACAGCTCAAACAAATAAAGGGGTTTGATCAAGTGATATTCCTGGTGCTCGTATATTGATTGTGGTAGTAATGAAGTTTACTGCCCCTAAAATGGATGACACTCCCGCTAGATGTAGTGAGAAGATTGCTAAATCTACGGAGGCTCCTGCATGGGCGATTCCGGCTGATAGCGGTGGGTACACCGTCCAACCAGTGCCAGCTCCGCTTTCTACAAGGCTGCTAGCTAACAATAGTGTTAAAGATGGAGGGAGTAGTCAAAATCTTATATTATTTATTCGAGGGAAGGCTATATCAGGGGCACCTAATATTAAAGGGACCAGTCAGTTGCCAAATCCTCCAATTATAATAGGTATAACTATAAAGAAGATTATTACAAATGCATGAGCAGTTACAATAACATTATAGATTTGGTCATCACCAATAAGATACCCTGGTTGACCTAATTCTGCTCGGATTAATAGTCTTAGTGAAGTTCCTACCATTCCTGCCCATGCTCCAAAGATGAAGTAAAGGGTTCCAATGTCTTTATGATTTGTTGAGAATAATCATTTGTGCGGTAAGGTGGCTGAGTTGGAGGCGGTAAACTGTAAATTTATTCACGGATATTTTATCCCTTTATCAGGGACTTTATAGTCAACGATGACATTAGACTGCAATTCTAAAGGAGTGGAGTAATCTACTAAGGTTTAAAAATTTATTTTTATTTTCAGCTTTGAAGGCTAACAGTTTATTTAACTTAAAACCTTAGTTTTAGACAATTCCATACACTAAAGTAACGAGGGCTAAACCTAAGGCTGAAATAGAGGATAGGATTCTTAGCTTAAAGAATAAATTGTGGTTTGAGCGGTATTGATTACTTCATTTAGTAGCTGAATAAGATAGAAGGAGGGCTCTAAATGTAATCCGGAGATAAAAAAATAAGGTAATTAAGGTTATTGTAACTATAACGGTGATTAAAAATAAGTGGTTTTCACTTATTGCTTGGATTACGACTCATTTGGGCAAAAATCCTAAGAAAGGAGGTAACCCTCCTAATGAGAGGAAAGATGAGAATATGAAGAATTTTACTAAAGGATTCCTATTTATCAGAAGGAAATTTTGGTTAATATGATAAATGTCGAAGCAATTAAACAGTAAAATAATGGTTGTGGTCAGGAAAGTGTATATGGTAAAGTAGAATACCCATAGATTTTCTCCTAACATTAGCGCGGCAATTATTCAACCTAAATGGTTGATTGAGGAGTAGGCTATTAACTTTCGAAGGGAAGTTTGATTTAATCCTCCTAAAGAGCCGATAGCAGTACATAAAATGATAATGCCATAGAAAAAAACATTAATTTGGATGGAGTAAGATAAAAGGATAAGGGGGGCGATTTTTTGTCAGGTTATTAAAATAAGACAATTTCATCAGTTTAATCCTTCTATAGTTCCTGGGAATCAAAAATGGAAGGGGGCGGCTCCTATTTTTAATAATAATGCAGAACTAACAAGAATAGACTGGGGAAATTGAATATTATATTGGAATACAAGATCAGATATAACATAAGAGGTAATAATAGAAAACAATAACACTGAGGAGGCGAATGCTTGAATTAAAAAATATTTTAAAGAAGCTTCAGTAGTTAAAATGTTTTTTTGGTTTGTTATTAGAGGGATGAAGGATAATAGGTTGATTTCTAATCCTATTCAAACCCCTAATCATGAATTTGCTGAGACAGAAATTAATGTCCCTAAAATTAAACAGGATAAAAATAATATTTTAGAAGGATTAATGAAAATTAAAAAGGAGGATAGTCCTATTTACGGGGTATGAACCCATTAGCTTTATTTAGCTTACCTTTTTCCTTCAGTGGTGATTTATATATTTAGGTGTATGATGCACAAAAGTTTTTGATACTTTAGGGAATAGTTTAAATCTGTTAAATGTAATGAAGGTATTTGTTAAAATTACATTATTTACTCTATCACGGTAATCCTTTTATCAGGCACTTCATC